AATTGAATTATATGTAATGATCAATAAATTAAGTTGAATTCTATATCTACACATACCAAAAACATAGAAAAATCCGAATACCAATCTAATCTATTCTATAGATATTTGGGCTAGAGTTGACAAACAAACAAAACCAGCAATATACTTTATTAGTATCGCATAGAAATCTAAATGGGGCGTGGCCAAGTGGTAAGGCAACGGGTTTTGGTCCCGCTATTCGGAGGTTCGAATCCTTCCGTCCCAGAACATATATATTCTCTGACAATATAGATTGCTTTTTTAACAATGTTCTGTTTAAAATCGAAATGTTAGCTGGAATGTGATTGTTGTTTCTGATTTTTTTCTTCGATGAATCGTTTTTTTTTTTTTCAAAAACTGAATCGAGATGCGAAAGAATCCATATTCCCTATCTCGTATTCTCTACCCCTTAAATTAGCCTAATTAGATTCCCTATTTCGTTTTTGTAGATTTCTTGACTTTTCGCCAAGAGGGGGTTTTTGGTAATAATTAAATTCACTAAGTCTCTTAATTCTTAATCAATGAGGTAGGCTAAAATAGAAAAAAAGGAGCAAAAACTGGACTTAATCTGGACTTGTTTGGCTTTGTGCCTAGACAGCTTGCATTTCGTAAAAATCAAAAAGACCAGGACACCCCCTTCTTTTGATTTATGCTGCATCAGTCCCATAGAATGGGGTAGATAGGAGTTAATCAGTAATGGGAAGGCGTTCATTTCAATATCTATAAACGGTGACAATTGCTCAGTCTATTTGATCGAATTGATAGATACGAAACCCTCCCCATTCTTTGGATTTTATCAATCCGATGAAAAAAAAAAAAAAAAAGACTTATCTTTTTTCCTAAGATGATCAAAAGTTATTTTTAACTATCAAATTTTCTTGGAATAATGATGTCGAAAGGGGAACTTTAGAAATTTATTCGAAATTTCGAAAGATAAATAGTTTTAATCATTCCTTAGAAGCTGAATCTTTCTCTCCTATTAAGTCACGTGAAGATGCAGAATCAAAAAGAATTCGTTTATTCGTCTTATTTATTATTTATATAAAAAAAATATTTATTCTATTTATTATATATATATTTATTAATTAATATTATAATATTATAATGTTAGACAAATTAATATTAGCGATGGGGTCTTACTAAGACTTCTTCAGAAAAATCTTTATCCACCTATATCTATAGTATTATTTATATCTATATACTATAGATATAGAAGATATAGAAAATACTATAGATTATGGTGTTTATACATCAGCCTAACCAATGACTATTCCTGATTCCATAATTGAATCAATTCCATACCGGTTCTTAGAGGAATGTTATGGTAAAACTTCGTTTGAAACGATGTGGTAGAAAGCAACGTGCGACTTGAAGGACACGATCCGTTGTGGATTTGTACATCCACCATTTTTTGTAGGAATGAAGGTGCTCTTAGCTCGACATCATTGGTTCTGTTTCACTAGAACCCCTCGTTTTTTGTTGTCTTGGAATGTAAATAGTCCATGATGGAGCTCGAGTAGAAAGTATTAATTTATTTCTCGGGGCAAGGGTCTAGGGTTAATGCCAATCAATAAAAAAATTGAACCAACTTCGTAAATATATCTTAGGTATGGAAATCGAAAGAATCCAATTCGAGCAAGTTTCAAATTAAAAAATTTATTGGAATTGATCAAACTTTTTCGATCCAAAGTGTTTCACGAGGGAATCCATCATCTTGTAGGATTCTTTCATAGAAATCGCAAAAAGGGTATGTTGCTGCCATTTTGAAAGGATTAAAAAGCACCGAAGTAATGTCTAAACCCAATGATTTAAAATAAAACAAAGATAAAGGATCCCAGAACAAGGAAACACCTTTTTAAGTGTCTTAATAACTGGATCAGACTGAAGAATCCGATTTTAAACGAGACAAACAAAAAAGGAGGAAAGACCGCTCAATAAATGAAATTGTCGAAAGATTTTTCTTTGAACTGTTTGAAAGTTATCCAACTTGAGTTATGAGAGTACGAATGGTTTCTTTTTCATTTTAAGGAAGAACGAAGAAAAAAAGACTTACATCTTTAATTGCTTTGATCATTTTATGGATCCAGTTGTCATTTCTTAGATAGAATTCCATAGAGAGCCAAAACTTCGAATACACATCAATTCTCGAGCCGTACGAGGAGAAAGCTTCCTATACGTTTCTAGGGGGGGTGTTGTTCATTTACATCTATCCCAATGAGCCGTCTATCGAATCGTTGCAATTGATGTTCGATCCCGAAGAGAAGGAAAAGATCTTCAGAAAGTGGGGTTTTATGATCCGATAAAGAATCAAACTTATTTAAATGTTCCTGCTATTTTATATTTCCTTGAAAAAGGGGCTCAACCTACAGAAACTGTTCAGGATATTTTAAAGAAGGCAGAGGTTTTTAAGGAACTTCGTCCTAATCAATCGAAATTCAATTAAGGAAATAAATTAAGGAAATACAAAAAAGGGGGTAGTGAT